GATGACTAATCAACCAATCTTGGGGTAAACAGTCTCGACTGCTTATGTCTTTACTTTCACTTAATTCTTGTACATAGGAAATGAGATTTAATTCCTTTAACAGCAAATCTTTAAGCCGTTTTATTTCACTCATATAACTATCTGGTTTAGTTTATCAACCCCAATGATGAATAAAAAAATATAAAATAGATATTCAGCTCATTTAACTTTCTTGCTATAAATAAAAGAAATAGGGGAAATTTTATGTATGACTGAATCGCACGTAGAGATATTGATAATACACATAGAGTTAATGGTATTTCATAACTAATAGATTGAGCAGCAGCCCTTAATCCACCCAAAAAGGAATACTTATTATTTGATCCATATCCCGACATAAGAAGTCCAATGGGAGCAAGGCTTGAAATGGAGATCCATAAAAAAACACCAATACTAAGATCAGCTAGAATAAGTGCATAGCTAAAAGGAATTACTGAATAACTTAGCAAAATGGATATGACCGCTATGGATGGCCCCATACTGAATAAACGAGTATCGCCTCTAGATGGAAGAAGATTTTCTTTGAAAAGTAGTTTTGTACCATCTGCTAAAGCTTGAAGAATTCCTAAAGGCCCCGCGTATTCAGGTCCAATACGCTGTTGTATTCCTGCAGATATTTCTCTTTCTAACCAAACAATTACTAGTACACCTAGTGTGATTCCTAATACAACAATAAAAATAGGTACAAGTATCCATATGATCCCATGGACCTCTTTTAAGGATTCCAATCTGGAAAAAGAATTGATAGTTTGTATTTCAGTTGTATCAATTATCATTTCAACGATCAACTTCTCCCATAATGATATCTATGCTACCTAGTATCGTCATAATATCAGCCAATTTCATTCTTTTAACTAACTGAGGAAGAATTTGCAAGTTGATAAAACCCGGTGGTCGGATTTTCCATCTCCAAGGAAAAACACTCTGATCTCCTATCATAAAAATCCCCAATTCGCCTTTTGGTGCTTCAACTCTTACATAAAGTTCTTGCTTCGACAATTCAAAAGTTGGAGAAGGTTTTTTACTAATAAATCGATATTGAAAATCATTCCATTCGTGGTTTTTTATTCTATCAAAGCGTCGGATTTCTAAATTCTCATAGGGTCCCCCTGGAATTCCTTCCAGAGCCTGTTGGATAATTTTTATGGATTCTGTCATTTCACCGATTCGTACTAAATAACGCGCTAATGAATCCCCTTCTTTTTGCCATTGAACTTCCCAATCAAATTCGTCGTAACACTCATAACGATCAACTTTACGAAGATCCCATTGCATTCCGGAAGCTCGTAGCATTGGTCCTGATAAACCCCAATTTAGTGCTTCTTCTGCGCCAATAATGCCTACGCCTTCAACTCGTTCTAAAAAAATAGGATTCCGTGTAATAAGCTTTTGATATTCAGCAACCCCGGTTAAAAAATAATCGCAAAAATCCAAACATTTATCTATCCAGCCATGAGGTAGATCAGCAGCTACTCCTCCGATACGAAAATAATTATGCATCATGCGCATACCGGTGGCAGCTTCGAATAGGTCATATATAAATTCTCGTTCTCGAAAAATATAGAAGAAAGGAGTCTGTGCCCCAATATCTGCCATAAAAGGGCCAAGCCATAACAAATGGGAAGCGATACGACTCAACTCCAACATAATAGCTCTGATATAGCTAGCCCTTTGAGGTACTTGAATATTGCCTAGCTGTTCCGGTCCATTTACAGTTATTGCTTCTGTGAACATAGTAGCTAAATAATCCCAACGCGTTACATAAGGCAAATATTGTATAATTGTTCGATTTTCCGCAATTTTCTCCATCCCTCTATGTAAATAACCCAATATTGGTTCACAGTCAATAACATCTTCACCATCCAGAGTAACTATCAGTCGAAGAACACCATGCATTGATGGGTGGTGAGGGCCCATATTGACTATCATGAGGTCTTTTCTTGTAGTTGATGCAATCATAAGTTTTTTCCCGAGTAATTCTTCCATGCATTTCTGAAAGTAAAAATAAGTTCATCAAAATTTAAATGAATAAGTTTAAATGATATCACACTTAAAATTAACGAGTTTTTATTTCTCGAATATCCAACCGACCCATTAATTCTTTATAGCGCCCTATATTTTTTTTTGACAAATAAGACATAAGCCGTTGACGTTTTCCCAAAATTTTTCGCAAACCTCTCTGAGATGAAGAGTCTTTTTTGTGCAATTCCAAATGTGAAGTGAGTCTCCTTATTTTAGTGGTGAAACTGAATACTTGAAATTCAATAGACCCTTTGTTTTCTTTTTTAGAAAAAATAGAAATTAATGAATTTTTGACCATAAAAAAATGCCCCTTGCCCCCTTTTTTTACAGATATGGATTTTACTGATCAGTAATAATAATGCCATTAATCTTAATGTGGTATATACAATAATATAATTTATGAACTCCTAATTTTCTGAAGTCAAATCCATCAATCCAATTTAAAATTGGATTTAGATAGAGGATATAAAAGGATTGGTACATTTTCACATCGAATAATTTAGACTGAAAATGAAGCAGGTTCTGTTGATTTCTTTCGCGATCTAATTGAGACAAATTTAGTATTGGCTATTCGAATTAAATGTAAGACTTGTGGTGTGTGTATTTGGTTGCTTTCATATACCCTATAAGCATATAGTAAGTATATAGTCAAAAAGAGTATTATTCACGAATTTTTCATCGTGGATACATCTGTATCCTTAACATACAAAAATGACTGCCATTGTTGGTATAAAACCAAGAACGATTCATACAAGCTAAATCTTCTAATCGATAATTAGGCCAAAGAAAAAGCTTTAATTTAATTAATTTCTTTTTCTCTCTATCCGGATGTTTATTATCAGCCGAAACTTGGTTTCTATTTTTTACGTTCTTCTCGTTCCAAAATACTGAATTTCTATCTACACCATTCCTACTCTTTAAATTGAAACAAATTAGAATTCTCAATTTTCTACGACATCTAAACGATAAAATATTTTCAGGAACAAGCAAATCTAAATGAGTTTTCAGTCTCGTTTCGGTTATTCTTTGATGTGGTGAACTAGCTTCATAAAAATTATTCTTAGAAACATATCTGTGTTCTTGGTATTTTTGATTAGTTTGGTGCTTACTCTTATGAAATAATGAAATACCTATGATTTGATACATAATAAATTGTCCATCGTCGTTTCTAGGCAAACGAATGGGTTCTATAATCAATACTCCCCTTTTCATCAATTCTGTAAGAGTTAAATTCTTCTGAATCAACATTATATCCAAACTCATTTCTCTCTTTTGAATCGAGGATATAATAATTTTCCTTGGATCTATCAGTCTAAGGAGGAGACAATATACCTTGATATTATTGATCATTTTTTGATTCAAAGTATCGTCCCATCTCAATTGAAAAAGCAAATAACGTTTCAAGAAAAAATATAGTTCTGCTTCTGTGTTACTTTTGTATTGTTTTTGCTTTTTCCCTTTTTTTATGTCCGATCTTTCATAATTTTCTTCAATGTATTTTTGTTGTGAAAGAATAGAACGAAGATATCCTTGACCTGTGGATTCTTTTTGTTCTTGATTTCGATGATTTTTAGTCGATGGTATCAAAAAACTTATTTTTTGCTTTTCATTGATCTTTTTATTTTCACTACTTTTTTTCTTTCTATTCAAATTTAAAAGAAGTAATTTATTTGGTATAAACCAAGGTTTTGTTTTATATGCATTATAAAGTAACACAAATTCGGGGAAGAACCAAAGTTCCAGATTCGATATGGGATGCTTTAACATTTTTTCATTCATTCCCATCCAATCAAAAAAGACTTTGTGGGGGTTTGGTGGATTGATTTCTGGAATAATAAGATAAAAAAGATCTTTTTTATTAATTATTTGAGAATTATTAGTACCAATCAGAGTATCTTGATTTCTATTAGTATTGATCGCGATCCAGGTTTCAATATCTACCCTTTGTATAAGAGAAAAATTGATAATTTTCCAATCAAAATATTTTCTATCGGCAGTTTTTTGCATAGATAGAATATCGATGTTTCCTAGAAAATTATTGATAGAAATACTCCTCAGCATATCAAAAAGGGTGTCTTTATGTGTGTTATACGAAATCTCTTGCTTCTTATTTTCTTGAAACGGAGATCTAGAAAAAAAGCATTCTGTTTTATTTTCATAATTAAAAAATTTATATGATAAAAGATCATATCTATAGTATTTTTTAAAATTATATTTTTTATTCGATTTATTCACTAATGAATAGACTTCAATTTTTTGGTGTTTTTTGGAATTAATTAATTCGTTTTTTTGATATGAATGCCATTTTCTTAAAGTTTCCTTTTTCGTCATACGACAGTGACGAACCCTATTTCGCCACTTTTCTGATATTAATCTAGACCATCTGATCTGAGATAAATCATATTGATTATACCCTTTCAACCAGCCTTTCCATTGATTCATTTTATAACTCGAAAGTTTTTTATCTCCTAATTTCGAATGAAACATCTCTTGTATTGCAAAAGACTCCTTTATTGCAGGCTTAAGAAAAAAATGGATTCCTTGATATTGAAGAATAGATCTTAATTTAGACGAGTTACTAACTTGGATTTTTGATAATTTGAAAAATACATATGCTTGTGACATGTAGGATAAGTCATAAAAATAATGTGAATTTTTTTTCCTAATACCATCAAGTGGCTTTTTTATAGTTGACAAAAACGGAATTTGATGTTTCTTTTTTTTATTAATTTTTTCTTGCTTTCTTTCATTATTGTAAATGAATTTCTCAATAATTTTTTTTCTTGATTTAAGAAAAAGTTCTGTATCCATTCTGGGAATATTAATGATAGATAAAAACATATATGTGTATATTCTTTCAATCAATAAGTTAAAAAAAGGGGATAATTTAGAGATTAATCGAGCATTTCCTCTTTTTAATACTTTCAATTTTGCTAATC